TTCTATCTTTATCCATGGATCCTTTACTTATACTTAAAAAATTGGAAGTATTGATCCAATTCAAAAACAAAATTATGTTTCGCAATTTCAGAATCCAAATCTTCAATTTCGAATTGACCCTTGGATACAAATCACGAGAACGGATATTTTTCCCCAAATCTTTTATTTGAATTTTAGAGTGAAAGGATTCAACTTTAATCCTTTTAAGAAATAAAGTTTTTGATTGGAATATCAATTAAACTGAATGACCCCTTAACTATATAAGGGGATTAATTGAACGAATCACACTTTTACCACTAAACTATACCCGCTACAATGCGATTATTGTCTAAAAAAGGGCCTTTTGTCGAACAAGAGAATCGGATGTAATCAAGATAGAACAAAAATTCAAAATAATCATGAAATGCAAATTCGAAATTAGAACGTTGACGTCTTTGTCAGGAGTCCTAATGCAATTAGGAAAGGAGGAGTGATTTCGTTTAAATAACTAAATTTCATAATTAAAAATTTCATAATTAAAAAAAAATCTTTTGTTGGATGGATTTTGACAGATATGGCTCGACAAAACAACTTAAGTCATAAGACAAAAACAAGTGGATTGTGAAAAAATCCCTAGTTCCATTTTTCCTTTTTTTCAGTATTTTTTTCCAGTAAAAGTCAAAAAAAATGGAAATAAAAAAAAAAAAGAAACGAAAGAATAATAAGAAATGACACTTTGATTCTAATTCTATATCATCATAGGAATGGAAATAGTCCTTCTTTTTCTTGTTCGTTGAATACAATAAAAGAAGTATTTCATTTTTGGGTTTTCAAATCAAATCCAAATAAATTATTTTTGTTTATGTTACGGTTCGCATTTTTTCTATGGTTCGGCGGTATGGTTCATTAGAACAAAAAAAGGCCCGGCTGGGTACTGACCAGGCCAGGCCGTCGAAGTGGAAATAAAAAAGGCCCTGTTGAACGAAATTAAAGAGATATTCTTTTCTTTAGGTTTTTTCTATTTTATCTCTTTCGAATGCTTTCTGTCTTTTAATTTTCTATAAATGATAGAAATGGAATTGCTGATAAAAGTTAGATCTATTTATATAATAGAATACAAAAGACAATAAAAAAAAATATATTCTATAAGCTATATTTTCTATGAGCTGTATAATCAATTTACTTTCTATATGCTCTAGAATATCGAGAATATAGAAAGTAAAGATATAAAATAAAGTAAAGACGGGCTTTTTTCAAGCATTATTTTTTGTGTAATGTAACAATGTAACTGTGTAATGTAACAATGTAACATAGTAATTATTTTTTTTTTTCAATTAGGAGAGATGGCTGAGTGGATTAAAGCGTCGGATTGCTAATCCGGTGTACGAGTTATTCGTACCGAGGGTTCGAATCCCTCTCTTTCCGTTTCGGTCGATCGCTTCGTATCTTTCAAATTCCAATTTAGCGAACACTTTTCCTTTTTTTTAATAGTAACAGATGTGGAATCGAGAAAACCCTAAGAACATTGATACGACTAAAGCAAGCAACCCCTTCTTTTTTTATTCTTCGCGTCCGGGATTACGCCCTGGATCATTAGACAGGAATCCGAAGATGAAGAGAGAAACAAAGAATATCACTACGGTGTAAACAAAGAGTTTGAGAGTAAGCATTACACAATCTCCAAATAAGTTTTTTGGGGAAAAGAAAAAAAAGAATAGATTCTCTATTTTTATACTACATATCCGATTTTGACATCAAGAAATGAAGTTCTTTTTAGAATTTCGATTCTATAATCTATAAATAGAAAAGAGTTTTCAGAAATTCACACAATTCGAATTCAACATTGTGGTTGGCTCTACATTGTGGTTGGCTCTAATATGGTTTCAGTGAAAAAGGGTCATAATCAACAAATAGCAAATGGGGGATCAAAATGGATCGTGGCTCCCCACGAATTTAACTGTTTGAATTGCGGCGAGGGTTCGTTCATATTGTACGACTCATCTGATCTTATCCATTGTTAGAATTTTTTTCTCGAACTCGAATAAATTATGAATTTTTCTAGTCCAATATTAAGGATCTCATCGAAAACTTACAGCAGCTTGCCAAACAAAGGCTAAGAGAAAAAATAGAACAGGTATTACTGGTATAACATCTACAATTGGATTCAAAAAAGCGTAGGCCTCGGGCAATTTGGCGAATAAAAAACTACTCGAATAAAGGGCAGAATTAAGACAGATATACATTAAACTAAAGATATTAAGCATAACAAACCTTTTTTTTTTTTTTTGGAGATAATTGTATTTTGATTGAGTTATTAATATCTTATTGATATAAGATAAAAAGGAAGAAAAGAAAGTAAGGTAGACAAAAAAAATACTTCTTGGAACCGAACCAATCAAAACCCAAATCCTTCTATTCTCGTGTGAGAATTGAATAAATCATACTTTCATACAATATCTTAATTGAATTCTATGTAATGATCAAGAAATTAAGTTTGATTTTACGCCTACACGTGTCACAACCCTAAACTAAAACAATAATCGAATTTTAGGGCTTGGACTGGAATTGACGAACACCCAATACTACGGTTTATTAGTACCGAATAGAAATTGAAATGGGGCGTCGCCAAGTGGTAAGGCAACGGGTTTTGGTCCCGGTATTCGGAGGTTCGAATCCTTCCGTCCCAGGCCGGACAGAAAAAAAAAAAAGAATTCCCCCCTTTGAGCAACTCTCTTAAGTATAATTTTTGATAAAATGTACGTCTTTTTTTTTTGATTTTCAAAAATGATTTTCGGAATCAGACCTTTTTTCACAAATTAAATCGAATTCAAATAATACAAAAATGGAACTGAATGCATTTGTGGTCCACGCAAGCGGGGAACGCCGATCACAAGAGTTTGAATTTAAAAACCTTGGATGGGCATTTTTGCGTAGGCCCCCCCTTTCCTTCCCCTTTCATATTTAAGTAAGTTTCTTAGAAAAGTCTTACGTTCCCTATCGAGTTGAATTTTCAAAGATACATTCTAAATCGAAATGCGAAAGCCTCCTCATTTCTTATCTTTTTACAGTCCCAATTATTCTCTTTTCATTTCGAAATTCTAAAGAAGAGGGTATTCCTGGTACTGATTGAATTCGGGATTAAGTCTCTTAAGTAAGACTGGGTTCGATTAAAATAAAAAAAAATTAGAAGGAAACAGTGTGGGACTTTTTGTCTTTGTATCTATACAAAATAGTCTAGCATCCCTAAAATAGGATCTTTTTTTAGGATTCATCATCCCCGCAGAAAGAATTTGGGGTGGGAGTAGATAAGAGTTAGGGAACAACGAAATATACCGATTTGAATATCGGTGTCGGTCCAAATCTCATTAACCAATAATCCTGTTCCACATGGAATGGATTTTCTTTGACCCTAACCCAAAATTTTAGGTATTTTGTCTTGGGCTTTATTTAATGAATAATTGTAAATCTCGGGAATAACAATTGATACGGGGGTGATTCATACAACTTATTTACAGTATTTTCAATTGGGGTAAAGATTATTGAATCTGAAGCCCACGACAAAAAAAAAAAACGACGCAAAATTTGAGGAAAGGCTTATATGCATGGATTGCTATCCTTCTATTTCAGAGATAATGTTCTTTCGCTTTTTTTAAGATTTGTGGTGAGCCCTTACCTTACTATTAAATATTTAACATACAATATACATAATTACTTCCAACGAAAATTGTTCAGTCTAATCTGATAGATATGGAAATCACCCATTTTTTTTTTTGTAATTCTGATTTGATCCTTCATTTCAGGATTCCGGATGAAAGACTAACAATATAAATATTCCCTTCATATACAAGGAAAAAAGACTGTGTATAGACTGAAGCAATGACTATTCATGATTCCATAATGGAATCAATTACATACCAGTTCCAAACTAGAGAAATGTTATGGTAAAACTTCGTTTGAAACGATGTGGTAGAAAGCAACGTGCGACTTGAAGGACATGATCCGCTGTGGATTTGCATCCACCATTTTCGATTTTATATGAATGGGCTCTTGGCTCGACATTCTTTCTTCTGTTCTATTAGAATCCTCACCTTTTGGTGGGTGGTAATGGAACTAGGACAGGATGGAGCTCGAGTAAAAGTATTTCTTCATTTCTCAGGGGCAAGGGTCTAGGGTTAATACCAATCAATAAGTTGGAAAAAACTTCGTAAGTCAATTTCGATTTTGATATAGAAATCGAAAGGATCTGATTCGAGCAATTTATAAATCCAAAAGCAAGGGGAAATTTTGTTGGAATTGGGAAAACTCTTTCTATCGAAAGTTTATCCCGTAGCAATCAATTGTTCGTATGATTCTTTGATAGAAAGAAATCAAAAAGGGGTGTGTTGCTGCCATTTTTTCAAAATTTAAAACTAAAAAACATTAAAGATCGCCGAAGTAATGTCTAAACCCAACGATTCAAAGCAAAGAGAAAGGGTCCTGGAACAAGGAAATACCATTTTCAATTGTCTCAACAATTCGATCAGAATGAAAAATCCAAAAATCGATTCGATTCGAAACGAGACAAACAAAAAAGAGGCTTGAGACCACTCAAAAAAGGAAATGCCTAAGGATTTTCGTTTGGGCTTTGAAACTTATCCAACTTGAGTTATGAGAGTAGGAATGCTTTTTTGTTTCTTTTTCATTTTTCAAAAGAAACAAAAAAAAAAAAGAAGGGCTTAAATCTCTAATTGATTTGATTATTTTATAGATCTATTTTAGATTCTAATTCTATACATAGACATAACTCTCACTTCTAACCATTTTTTTCTCGAGCCGTACGAGGAGAAAACTTCTTATACGTTTCTAGGGGGGGTATTGTTCATCTATATCTATCCCAATGAGCCGTTTATCGAATCGTTGCAATTGATGGTCGATCCCGAAGAGAAGGAAGAGATCTTCAGAAAGTGGGTTTTTATGATCCGATAAATAATCAAACCCATTTAAATGTTCCCGCTATTCTATATTTCCTTGTCAAGGGCGCCCAACCTACAGGAACCGTTCATGATATTTCAAAGAAAGCGGGGGTTTTTACAGAACTTAGTCTTAATCAAATTAAATTCTATTAAGGAATAGAACAAAAAAAGAGGGTGTGGAGGAGTCTTATATAGTTTTGTAGAATTTTTTCTTTACTACCCCCCCTTTTTGTTCTATTCATACCTTTTTCTTTTCGGTTTTTTTTCAAGTATTTATCTAAAAAAGTATTCCTAAAGTTTTTTATTTATCTAATTCTTTCTATTTATTAATATATAAAATTTGATTTGTTATTTGAATTTTAATTCAATTTAATAAATCAAATTTTAACTCGTTTTGTTTTCGTCATTTTATTTTTTTTTAGTATTTTCTCAATCTTGATATTCAATATTCAATATTCAATGTCATATTGACAATAGTGGATTGAACAAATATAATTCGATCGTGTAAAGATGAACCCATTTATCTCCGTCCTAGAGGTTTTTTTCTTTTTATGTTCAGAATCAATTAGAAATTTTTTGATTCGAGTTTTTGCTAGTTTAATATTTTGATTCCATTGTGAAATTGAATTTCGTTTATTTATTTTTATTCCGATTCTATCTACCCATTCGAATTCTTTGGGTTGCTAACTCAACGGTAGAGTACTCGGCTTTTAAGTACGGCTAGCATCTTTTACACATTTCTATGAAGCAAGGGATTCGTCCAAATCTTCGGGAGAGTTTGTAAGACCACGACTGATCCTGAAAGGAATGAATGGAAAAAACAGCATGTCGTATCAATGGATAATTTTGAGAATATTTTATTCTTGTTCAATTGACACAAAACCAAGTTTGAATTCTTGGCGCGGAACAAAAGAAATTTCATGAAAAGTTGGGTCGAGTGAATAAATGGATAGAGCCCTAGGGTTCTAATTATAGGGAAACAAAAAGTAACGAGCTTCGGTTCTTAATTTGAATGATTATCCGATCTAATTAAACGTTAAAAATATATTAGTTCCTAACGCGGGGAAAGGTTTTCCCATAAGTGGATTATCGATTTATTTAATGAGTCCTAAGTATTCGTGAATCCCTATTATGGGTTGTAGATGAATGTGTAGAAGAAGCAGTATATTGATAAAGATAGTTGTTTTTTTCCAAAATCAAAAGAGCGATTGGAGTGAAAAAATAAAGGGTTTCTAACCACTTTGTTATAGTATAACAAACATAAACCAATTCAATTAACTGGAAATGAGAGGATAGAGAATCCGGTGATGAGTCGACCCGTTTTCAAGGTATCTACTTTTTTTACTACAATACTTTGTTTTCACCGTATCGCACTATGTATCGTTTGATCGCCCACTAAATCCCTTACCTTTGTTTTTAATCGAATTTCAAATGGAGGAATTTCAAGTATATTTAGAACTAGATAGATCTCAACAACACGACTTCCTATATCCACTTCTTTTTCGGGAGTATATTTATGCACTTGCTTATGATCATGGTTTAAATAGCTCGATAATTTCATTGGAAAGTGGGGGTTATGACAATAAATCTAGTTCACTAAGTGTGAAACGGTTAATTACTCGAATGTCTCAACAGATTAATTTGAATATTGCTGCGAATGACTCTAACCAAAATCCAATTTTTGGGCACAACAATAAGTTGTATTCTCAAATTATATTAGAGGGATTTGCTGTCGTGGTGGAAATTCCATTTTCCCCACGGTTGGTAGCTTTTTTAGAAGGGAAAGAGTTTGAAAAATCTCAAAATTTCCAATCAATTCATTCAATATTTCCTTTTTTCGAGGACAAATTGTCACATTTAAATTATGTGTTAGATGTACTAATACCCCACCCTATTTGTCCCGAAATCTTGGTTCAACCCCTTCGCTACTGGGTAAAGGATGCCTCTGCTTTCCATTTATTACGGTTCTTTCTCCACGAGTATTTTAATTCGAATAGTCTTATTACTACAAAGAACTCTATTTCTGTTTTTTTAAAAAGGAATCCAAGATTGTTATTGTTTCTATATAATTCTCATGTATATGAATATGAATCCATCCTCTTTTTTCTCTGTAACCAATCGTCTCATTTACGATCAACATCCTATCGAGTCCTCGTTGAACGAATGTATTTTTATGGAAAAGTCGAAGATCTTGTCGAAGTCTTTGCTAAAGATTTTCAGGACATCTTATGCTTGTTCAAGGATCCTTTCATGCATTATGTTAGATATCAAGGAAAATCCATTTTGGCTTCAAAGGATACGCCTCTTCTGATGAATAAATGGAAATATTACCTTGTCGGTTTATGGCAATGGCATTTTCACGTGTCGTCTCAACCAGGAAGGGTTCATCTAAACCACTTAGGCAAGTACTCTATCAACTTTCTGGGCTATCTTTCCGGTGTGCGACTCAATTCTTTGGTGGTACGGAGTCAAATGCTAGAAAATTCATTTCTAATAGGTAATTCTATGAAGAAGGTCGATACGACCGTTCCAATTATTTATCTGATTGGATCATTGACGAAGGCGCGGT